TAGGTTCATTAGGAAGTACGGGTTTTATTGGTAAAAAAACACACACATTTAAATTAATAAGTTAGACCCATGCTGCGAGTTGTTTCATACCATAGATAAACCCGAACACTCAAAAAATCCGTTGGGCAGGCGGATTCGCATCTTTTACAACCGACACAATCCTCCGTTCGTGGAGCAGAAGCAATTTGCTTAGCTTTGCAACCGTCCCAAGGGATCATTTCTAATACATCTGTAGGACAAACTCGAACACATTGAGTGCACCCGATACATGTATCATAAATCTTTACTGAATGCGACATTGGATCTATAAATATTGTCAAACATCATAAAATTTCAATCTAATCAATTTTTAACTTAATCATATATTTAGATATTAGATGAATCAATGATTTATCCAAATTTTGAATCAATCAACGATTTTCGATTTTATTTATGTGTGCTCAATAGCTTTCGAAAATTTACGAAACTTGACTCGCATTAAATTTTATTTTTATATTTAAGAAATGAATTGTTTACTGCATGTGAACTTTATTTTCATTAATTATATATCATTAATATTAATAAAGTAAATCCTTATAATCTTATTTAATCTTATTTTAATTCTGTTATGATGTGGATGATGAGTAAAAATCCATATAGGAAACAAAATAGATCATCAACGAATTTTCAACTGTGGATACATACGTATCCTTAACATACTGAAACGGATGCTATTAGTAGTATTAAACCAATATCGATTTATACAAGTAAAATCCTCTAATCGAAATTTTGTCCAAAGAAAAAACTTCAATTGAATTAATTTTTTGTTTTCAGTTGTCCGATTAAACATTTTTTTTTTGAAATTAAAACAAATTAAAATTCTAAATTCTCTACAACGTCGAGATGATAAAATAGTTTCAGGAACAAATAAATCATCAAAATTGTCGTTTTTATTTACACTCATATTTTGATGTTGTGCGGTTGATTTATTTGTATTCATAATATAGAATATCTTTTTTTTTCTTTTATTTGTTTGGTGCTTTTTTTTATAAAAACATGAACTACGTACAACTTTATAAATAATAAATTTTCTATTTTTTTTTATAGAAAGACGAATTGGTTCAAGAATTAATATTCCCCCTTTCATCGATTTGGTACAAGTTAATTTATTCTGAATCAACATGATATTCAGATTCATTTCTTCTCTTCGAATAGACGATAGAGCCATTTCTTTTGGATTTAGAAGTCTAAGTAGGAAACAATATACTTTAATATTGTTGATTATTTTTTGCTTCATAAGATTATCCCATCTCAATTGAAAAATCAAATATCTTTTTAGGAAGATGTCAAATCCCGTTTTTGTATTATTCTTGTATTTTTTTTTTTCATCCAATGATAGATAATTTTTTTTTGTTGTACTTTCATTAATTTTTACATTATAAAATTGTAAAAATTTTTGTAAAAACCAAAGTTCCACATTAAATCTCGCTTTATTTAGTATTTCATTTTTCTTTTTTTGATAAAGTGTAAGATAAAAAAAACTTTGCTTATCAAAAAGATATACTTTTTGTATCTTTAAAAGAATTTGACAGTCACAATATTTTGTATTCACCTTTTGCTCTATATTCCCACTATTTTCGTATCGTCGATAATTATTTAAAAAATTATTGATAGGGCTATTCTTTACTTTAACTTTATCGAGTAATTTGTTTTTATCTGTATTATAATTTATAAAAGTTATCTTTTTTTTTGTTACTTGTAATTTTTCTTGTAATGGTGATTTAGACATATAAATAGAGTAGGCCGCCTTATTTTCCTTATTTTCATAATTATTTTTATAATTATAGTATAAATATGATAAAAGATCATATCGATAATGTTTTTTAAACTGACAATTTTGATCTGACACTAACGTTTTTTCATGATGAATTAATGAGGATTGCTCAGATAAATATTCTTTGTTTAAATCGTTATTTTTAATTGTAGAATGCTGATTTACTATATTTCGCCATTTTTTTGGTACTAATCGAGACCATATAATTGGTGATAAATCATAGTGATAATAATCTTTTAGACAATCTTTCCATTTATTTTTTTCATAATTCCAACGTTTTTGATGTCTTAATTTTGAGTCGCAATGAAAGATTCTTTGTGTTCTAAAACATTTTGGAATTACATTCTGACTAAAAACAGACGTTTCATGATATTGAAGTACATATCTTAACTTATCCAAATAATTAATTGGAATTTTTGATAATTTATAAAATACATATGTTTGTGACAAGGAAGATAAGCCAAACAGAATAGTTGAGTTTTTATTATTAATATTAAGTAACTTTTTTATTATTATTTTTTTTTGTTCAACTCTTTCGTTCTTTTGTTGATTATTGTAAATGTACTTATCAAAACTTTTTTTTATTGACTGAAGAAAGAGTTGTACATTGAGACTTAGTATTTTTATGTTACTGATAAATAAAAAATTATTTATATATATTTCAAAGAATTGTACAATTTTAAAAAAAAAAAAATTTGATTCGTAAATGAATCTCGAATTTTTTTTTAATATCCCGAAAGGGCGTTTTATCAATTTTTTGAATTTGATTCGATCAACTCGTTTTTTTTTATTATTAGGACAAATCCGGATAGTTAAAAATATTTTTTTTCTTTCGTTTTTTATTTTTTTTGTTTTATCAATCAGATATTTCATTTTATTCTTTGTCGATAAATATTTTTTAGAATCTTTTGATTTTTTTTGAATAGATGATTCATCAATTATATTATTTTTTAGTAGATAATCTTTTTCTTTTTTACTTTCACTTGGTTGATATATATATTTTTTTAACTTGAATATATTACTTTCTTTGAACAAGTTTTTTGTTTTTAAAAAGGAATCATTTGTTATCAAAAATTGGAAAAAACTTTTTTTATCTTTTAGTAACAAATGAGTTCTTTCGTTATTCATTATCATTATTATAAATCGTTGGGATGTGAAATAAATCTTTTTCAATTTTATAATTTTTTTTTCGAGTCTTTTAAAGATAGGTTCACAAAAGGAGGACCTTTTTCGGGGAGGACCAAAAGGCATTTCAGCTTCCATTCCCCAAACTGTTAAAAAAAAAAAATCTTCTTTATTTCTTTTTGTTTTCATTGGATTCCTATGAAGGGATCGGAGCTTAGATCTGTACCAAGGTTTTAAGTGGACAGGAAATAGAATCTTTATTTGAATACCATCTGTTAACCACTTTTTAGGAAATTCCTTTTCTGATAATTGAACCCCATTATAAGTACATTTAACATGTATCTCTCTATTCCATTGGTTTAAATCCTCGAACCATTCAGGAAATTGAAATAATAACATCCGTCCTATATTCTTAGCGAATATCAATGAAGGTAATATAATATATTTTCTAAGACCGGATTGGGTTACTAACATACAACCTCTCATTGTTTGAGCAAATGGAATGGTATCCCAAGTTTCTGCTATTTCGATACAGGTTCTCTCTTCTTTGTACTTGGTGTTTTTCGCCATTTCTTTTATCTCTTCTTCTTTATAATCTGAAAGTTTGAGTTTTTTCTTTTTATTAATTGAATTTCTCAAAATAAATTTCATCAGTTCATCAAATTTAAAATACAAATCGAATCGTTTATTATCTTTTTTTCGTTCCAAAAAAAGTGGAGAGTGTAGATTTGTTTGAAACAGCTCCCAAATAACTGTTTTACGCCTTTGGGTGCGCCTAGAACCTTTGATTATATCTCGACGAAAATCCGATTGGTGTAAATAACGTATTAAAGCCACCTCTTCGGTATTTGTCTGTTTATCTGTAAAAATAATTACACGTTTGACTTTTCTTGAGCGAATACCATGATCGTCCGCCAATCGGTCTTCCGCATTTCCCCTTTCCTGTTGTTCCAATTCGTTGATTAATTTGTATGACCAATGGGATATTTTTTTACGTATTCCTTTTCTTCTATCGGATTTTTTTTTTAAAATGGATTTTTTATGATGATTATTTATAACTACATGAAATAAAAATTTATATCGCTCTTTTGAACCCCTTTTTATTTTTTTCGGAAATAAAAAAAGTCTTTTCAAATTTAAATAGGGTATTGGTTCTTTCGAAAATTCATTAATTAAGGTCAACAAATAATTTATTTTTATGATATAAATTTTTTTTTTATCATAAGACATTTTATGTTCATCGGTAAAAAGTAGACCATGAATATTATTTATAGAAAAGGTTTCATTTATACTTAAAGGTGAAACTTTTTTTTTTTTTAGTGTTTCACCAAAAGGTTGGTTCAATAAAGGATCATATATCTTAGGCAAGTATTCTTTTTTTTTATCACAATTACATAATCGAGTCTTTTTTTCAAGTATATCTAGAAAAAGTAATTCTTTGTCTAGAACTTCAATTCGATTTATAATCTCATTAATTTGTTTATTCTTTTTGTATTTAGTATTATAAGTCCAAAAATTATATAATTTATTAGAATCGAATGCTAATTCATTCAAAGATATCTTTCGTTGTATCATTTCCAAAAAATTTACCAAACTGAGTAGATATGTAAAAGAAATTTTTCGTTTTCCATCACTTTGACAAAAAAAAAAAAAATATTGTGACATTTCATTTCTTACAGCATTTTCAAATTGATCGTTTTTTAGATATCGTAATGGGTAATTCCATCTTTTATAGTCGAAAAAAATATTTACAAGAGGCTTTTCAAACCAGAAAACGTGTTTATATTCTTTTTTCACCATAGCGGCCTTACAATTTTCTTTATTATCATCCAGAGAACATATAGCTTTCATATTAATAAAATGTAATTCATCCGCTATCTCTTTCGTGTCATCAATTTTGTCCAGAGCCCCCCTTTTTTCGGAAAAAGGGTATTCTTCGGTAAATACATCTTGTGACTCTTTTTGAATCCCCTTCATTTCGGAAGTTTTTTTTAGTTTCTTAGTAAGAATGGGCGATGGTATTCTGCCTAAATGGTAGACACAGGTAATAAATAAGAGAATA